GAATTTCATTCCCAACGGCAATCCTCTTCTTTATTTTTTTTTTTTCTTTTTTATTTCACATTTATCAGCAATGGGGGAATTTCCATTTCTTTGACTAGTACTGATTCGATTGATGGGAGATAGACATATGTGGATTAGGACAATTATTGGTAGCATCAGATTCAGGATTCCAAGAGATACCATACTGTACTGGGTATGGCTTTTTCAATTACTCCTGATCTGTCGAATAGAGTAGAGTACTGTATGTTTCCCGGAAGTACATATATAAATGGAATTTGCACGATATAAAATAACTTTAACATAGTTATTGTAATAGAATACTTTCAGGGATCGCTTTTTTATTAGGGGGGTGCAATTTTTTTATTAAGGGGTTTCCTTGAAAGAACAAACTTTATTTATTTTTAGCTAAAAATAAATAAATTTCATAGTTAATTTGATGGAATATTAGATTTTTTATACCGAAACTTGTACTCGTCTTTATCATCCTTCTTTTGTTTTCCAAGAAGATTAGATTAGATCAGTAAAAAAAGAAGTTTCGAACTTCTTCCTTATTTTTATTTAGCTTCTATTGTTTGTTGGGGGTTGTTTAGAATCAATGTTAAGTGTAAGGGCCGTTCAATGATACTTCATCAGATGGTTGTACAAAGAGGGCGGTAGGTGATAGAAAAGAAAGAATGAAAAAGAATGCTAAATAAAAAAAAGGAATTATTATTATTGGTTGGATCAGGAATAAAATTTGGAGTTCGGTATGGATAAAAGATCTTCCTATGTTATACTATTCAATTCTTGACGATGAGTTGATTTGATAGTGTAGATATTGTTATTCATGATATTGATCCGATTCGATATCATCAAGATGTAATTCATCCCATTGAATTTACAAGCGAAAGATTTATTATCTCTATGGGATTAACTCCCGAGTTATTGCGAATTAAAGAAAAATGAAACAATGAGATTATGGAAGTAAATATTCTCGCATTTATTGCCACTGCACTGTTTATTCTAGTTCCTACCGCTTTTTTACTTATAATATACGTAAAAACAGTCAGCCAAGGTGATTAATTTGAATTAAACTTGACTTTTTAGTTCTTATCAATAATTGAAGAGAAGAAAGGGATTCAAATTTCGCGTCTTAAATGAAATGGGCAGACTAGAATTAGCCGTATTCTATGAAATACGATAGTATGGTAGAAAGAAATATCTGAATCTTTCTACCATACTATCTACTATTGTTATTGTAGTGTATATAAGGTGTATTGTAATCCGGGTTAATTTAATTTTAATAGAGATTAATCTACATATAGTATCGTCATATTCCTATATATTGGTATATATCGATATCAATTACATATTATATATAATGTATATAGTGCCCCCCAACTCTATTTCTTTGCTTTATCCATCTGTCTTGTATTTAATTTGTGTTGATTTCAATCAATTTGAAATAATTGAAAAGCGACTTGTACGATTCTAATTCCTGGATTGCTGATTATTTTCAATATGAATCCCGATCAAAAGAATCAAGGGCCTCTTCGATGGGTATAATAAAAGAAAATAAGGTAATCTTTTTATTAGCATTCCGACGAAGAAGTCATTGATCGATCAGTTGACATATGATCTATGGAAACTTCTTCGGATTTCAAAAAAAAAAAAAAGGGGGGGAAAGGATTAGTAAACCTCTTTTAACGTTTGAACAGTGAGTTCAATAAAACAAGTACAACATAAATAAAATTTCCAAAGTATTAAAACAAACGGGAAGTCCGCAATATGTGACTCGCCCAAGACAATATTTTAGTCTGTGTAGTATCTCGTTAGAGAACTACTATGTCTGTGTTGTTTCCGATAGAAAATGTGTATCTACGTAATGTAATAACAGAACTATTTTCTCTTTGAATAAAGGGAAACAAAAAAGTAAAATAAAAAAAGTGCAACTCTTCCTCACGGTCCATATCTAATTTTAGTAAGAGTCGGTTCATCGAAATAGAAAATTGATCAAGAATTCAGTTGGAATAAATTTACTACCATTTGTATTTCGTTTACTTTGTATTCTTTTTACTTTCGAAATACAAACACGGAAATAATTGAAATATTTGTTTGATTGAAAGAGTATTCTTCATATATATTATTCATAAACTATATTACTACACGAAAACCCAAGAGAATTTTGAAATGCAGATATTTTTTTATTTCTATTTCAATTTAAAAATTGAATTTTAAATTGAAATAGTGTTGAAATAATGAAATTTCAACTAAAAAAAGCTTTTCAGAACTGAACGATTTATAAAAAAATTGATACAGTTTAATTCCTAAACTCAATTACAATTAGTAGTACTTTTAGAGTCCACTTCTTCCCCATACTACGAGTGAAAGGGAAAATGTAAAGACTACCATTAAAGCAGCCCAAGCGAGATTTACTATATCCATGTGAATTATGTCCCCTATCTATGAAGGAATTCTTGAATTATTGTTCACTAATAAATAATAGTGGAATCACTGGCGC